ACCAATTATATACAAAATTTATTAGTTTTTCCCACCTAATTCTTTTAGAATTCCATTTTTGAAATGAATTAAGTAAGGTTAAATTTAATAAAGATGAATAAAAAGGCTTATATAAACAGTAGGCTATAAATATTCCAAACAAAGCTATACTGACTGAAAAAGTTGCATTTCTAAAAAATTCATACAAATCTACCAAATTTTGTGAGTTTTTATGCAAAAGGTTTATCGACGGCGTGAATAATTTTGATAATATATCAAAGTCTATTCCTTCTTGATTCAAAGGAATTCCTATGGCTCCAATAAACAAAGTAAATAAAAGCAATACAAGCATAGGAAATAGAATAGTATTGTCTGATTCATGGGGATAATAGAAAGTTCTTGTATTAAGTCCAAAATTTTTAACAGTAATAAAAATTTTATTTCTTACATTATTACCAATTTTATATGGTTTCTTGCAAAAAAAAGAAGCTCTTTTCGTATTATTCATTGTTAATAATGGTACTAAGCTAAAATTGGTATTAAGTTTTTTTTCTTTTTCTTTACCCCATAAAGAGATTGAATAGAAGGAGCGACTTTTTGTTCCACTGTAATTTATAAAATAAGTGTTTAAATGTCCTTCAAAAGTAAGTAAATAAATCCGAAACATATAAAATGCGGTTAATCCCGCTGTTGAACAAGCTATTATTGCAAAAATTGGCGAAAACAACAAACTATCAGTAAGAATTTCATCTTTAGACCAAAAACAAGCAAGGGGGGGAATACCACAAAGAGAAAGTGTTCCTACTAAAAAGGCAGTTTTTGTAATCGGCACGTGTTTTGTTAAACCACCCATAAGAATCATATTCTGACTTTTATCGGGAGAATATCCAACTATAGCTTCCATTGAATGAATAATGGATCCCGATCCTAAAAACAACAAAGCTTTCGAATAAGCATGAGTAATCAAATGAAATAAAGCGGATCGATAAGACCCCATACCTAGAGCTAACATCATATAACCCAGTTGAGACATTGTAGAATAGGCTAAACCTCTCTTAATGTCTTTTTGAGCAAGAGCTAAAGTGGCTCCTAAGAGTACTGTTATTATACCTATCAAAGATATTATATACATTATAGAAGGGATAACTATAAAAAGAGGAAGAAGACGAGCTATAAGAAAAATCCCCGCCGCTACCATAGTAGCAGCATGTATAAGAGCCGAAATAGGAGTAGGGCCCTCCATGGCATCAGGTAACCATACATGAAGAGGAAATTGTGCGGATTTAGCAATAGAACCCACAAATAATAGAAATGCACACAAAGTAAGGAATAAGAGATTTCCTCTAGTATTTAAAATAAAATTATTGAATATTTCGAACAAATCCTGAAATTCGAAACTGCCAGTTATCCAATAAAGACCTAAAATTCCTAATAATAAACTAAAATCCCCTACACGATTAGTTACAAAAGCTTTTTGACAAGCATTCGCTGCAATAGGTCGTGTGAACCAAAAACCTATTAATAAATACGAACACATTCCAACTAATTCCCAAAAAAAATAAACTTGGATCAAATTAGAACTAGTAACTAATCCTAACATGGAAGTATTAAAAAAACCCATATAAGCAAAAAACCTCAGATATCCTTGATCATGAGACATATAATTGTCACTATAAATCAGAACCAAAATTCCAACTGTTGTAATTAATATTGACATAATAGAAGTAAGTGGATCAATAAAGTAACCGACCTCAAAAGAAAATTCATTATTTATGGCCCAAGACCATACATTTTGATGAATGCAACTTAGAAAAATTTGTTGAACAGATAGATAGAGTGAAAAGATCATAACTATACTTAACAAAAAAATACTAAGAAAAGTCCACATACGTCGAAGGTTTTTTGTTGCGGTTGGAAAAAGTAGAAGTCCAACTCCTAGTAAAATAGGTACTGGAAGTGGAATAAAAGGGATGATCCATGAATATTGATATGTCTGTTCCATAAAATAAAAAACCCTTTTTTATTTTATTATTCAATTTATTATTTCTTATTCACTGGTTTGTATATAGATTTTTTTGCAAAGGAGACAATAAAAACGCCCGTGATTTCAAACCTAAATAGAAATTTTAGGAATTAGTATAATCCTTCATAAATCTTTGAAAAGAAATATATATTAAAATCAAAAAATTAGAAGTGATTAAATAATATGAGTTAAGTTACTGTCAAAAAAATGATTTGTCTTTTTTTTTTTTATTACTACTAAATAAAATTGTGATTTTATGCAGAAACAGAAAAAATAAATTAGAATTCCGTATTACAATAATTTATATACATATATTAAGAATAGAACAAAGATTTACACGCCAAAAAAAAAAGACTTAATATTAATTATATAATCAAAAAATTTACCTAAAAAAAAGTGATTTTAGTTTGATTATTTAGAATTATTAAGGAATGAATTTTCATTTTGGAATTTAGTTATTGTTTTTCAGTACACTAAGTGAGTTTTTTTTTTTGCAAGAAATATTAGTATAATCGAGATTTTTTTTTTACAGATGAAGTGAAGAAATTTCATCATTTTTTTTTTATCTATCAGTATAGATTAATTAAATGAGCACTCTCATATGGATTTCAAATGTTAAATAAAAAAATAGGTTAATAAAAAAAAAGTCAAAAAAAAAGTAGGGTTTTAAACTTTTGAATGTCTTTTTTGTTTTTAAAATAATATATAATAAAATTTAAAAGAAAAAAATCAATCAATATAGAGTCCGAAAGAATAGAATAATAAATGTCTTTGACATCCAATTATACCACTGAAAAACTTTTTTTTTCATTTTTTAATGGCAGTTCCAAAAAAACGTACTTCTATCTCGAAAAAGCGTATTCGTAAAAAAACTTGGAAAAGGAAGGGATATTGGACATCGTTGAAAGCTTTTTCGTTAGGGAAATCACTTTCTACAGGTAATTCCACAAGTTTTTTTGTACAACAAAATAAATAAAAAACACTAGAATAATTCGAATTAGCCTAACTTAAAAACTGAAAAACAAATTTTTTAGAATACATATAAAAAAAGAAAAGAAATAGGAACTAAAAGATAAAAAAAAATAAAGATAATATATATATAAAGAAAAGTTCACATGTCTGTTTTTTTTATTTCCAAAAAAGGTATTCTTTTTTTCCCTAGGACAAACTTGATGCAATAATAAAAAACGATCTTGTATTTCCTCTTAACGAGGAAATACAAGATCTTTAAGCGAAATAACTAGGTTCGTCAAATTAATTTAAGTTAAAAATTTTGCACTTTATACCTTTAGGAATTCTTATTTCTCTTAATTATTATATTCTTTACTTGGAATCACAGTTATAAAAGCATTTATACACACTAAGTTAATATTAGATAATATTAATAAATAATAATATATGATTTTTAAGTGATCAAAAAATCTTATGTTTGTACTGTTTGTAGAATATAAAAAAATGCATCAAAATATCTATTTGGATAATTAGTTTTTTTTTCATTTCTCTTGAGCAATAAGGATTTTGGAGAAGTTTTCATTTTTAGAAAAAGCATTGTTTTTTGTATTCTAGAAAAAAAAAGATAAAATACAAAAAGTGAATTCAAATAATTTCAAATAACTAAGAAAAAGAAAAACAAAGATCTTAATTGAATTAAAACCCAAAATACCGATTTAAAGAAATGAATTGGCTTCTTTATTTAAATTGAAATCTCGACGATTAAATAAAAACTTATTAGTATTGTTTTGAACAAGTTGCCGCTATGGTGAAATTGGTAGACACGCTGCTCTTAGGAAGCAGTGCTAGAGCATCTCGGTTCGAGTCCGAGTAGCGGCAAAAGATCTTATAAAAGAGATCTTATAAGTTTTATAATCAAATTAATACCCGACTTTTTTTTCTAAAATCGGGTAAGGTAAAACCTAGTATTAATTTATTAATTTTTAACAAATTTTTTATGATTTTTTCAATTTTAGAGCATATATTAACTCATATATCTTTTTCGGTCGTTTCTATTGTACTGACAATTTATTTTTTAACTTTTTTAGTTAATTTAGATGAAATCATAGGATTTTTTGATTCATCAGATAAAGGAATTGTAATTACATTTTTTGGTATAACAGGATTATTATTCACTCGTTGGATTTATTCCGGACATTTTCCATTAAGTAATTTATATGAATCATTAATTTTTCTTTCATGGGCTTTTTCAATTATTCATATGGTTTACTATTTTAATAAAAAACAAAAAAATCACTTAAACGCAATAACTGCGCCAAGTGCTTTTTTTATTCAGGGTTTTGCTACTTCAGGTCTTTTAAACAAAATGCCTCAATCATTAGTACCAGCTCTCCAGTCCCAGTGGTTAATGATGCACGTAAGTATGATGATATTAGGCTATGGCGCTCTCTTATGCGGATCATTATTATCAATAGCTCTTCTAGTCATTACATTTCGCAAAGTCGGACCTACTTTTTGCAAAAAGAATAAAAAAAACAAATTTTTATTAAATGAATTATTTGAATTATTTTCTTTTTATTTACTTTACTATATAAACGAAAGAAATTGTATTTTACTACAACAAAACAGTAATTTTCGTTTTTCTAGAAATTATTATAGGTATCAATTGATTGAACAATTAGATTATTGGAGTTTTCGTATTATTAGTCTTGGATTTATCTTTTTAACCGTCGGCATTCTTTCAGGAGCTGTATGGGCTAATGAGACATGGGGTTCATATTGGAATTGGGATCCAAAAGAAACTTGGGCATTTATTACTTGGACCATATTCGCAATTTATTTACATATTAAAACAAATAGGAAGGGTAGGGGTATAAATTCTGCAATTGTGGCTTCAATAGGCTTTCTTTTAATTTGGATATGCTATTTTGGCGTCAATCTTTTAGGAATAGGTTTACATAGTTATGGTTCATTTACATCGAATTAAATAAAAATGAACAAAAAAATAAAGGACTCCAAATAAAAAAGAATAGCATCTATATATAACTTAAATATAAGTTAAGAAATCTAATTTCGTTTTATGTAGTAAATCATCAAGAACCTTTTGAATCATTGTACTACTTGATTCAAAAGGTTCTCACACTACAAAGACCAAAGACTTCTAAATTACAATTCAATTTAATGCTTTTTTTTTTTTTTTTCCTGAAAACTATCCATAAAAATAATTAGATAAAATGGATTCGACCTTATCACTTGCTAATGAGAGCACAAAATCAGGATAAATCCCAATACCAATTATTGGTAGAAGAATAGAGATTGAAAGAAATAACTCTCGGGGTCCAGAATCAAAAAAAGAAAAGTTTTTCGCATTAATTAACTTGTATCCATAGAACATTTGACGTGACATAGATAATAAATATATAGGAGTTAATATCATTCCAATTGCCATTACAAAAATAATGAAAATTTTTGAAATTAAGAAATATTTTTGGCTGGTAATTATTCCAAAAAAAATGATTAATTCTGCAACAAAACCACTCATGCCCGGTAATGCAAGGGAAGCCATCGATAAGATCGTGAACATTGTAAATATCTTTGGAATGGAGATAGCCATTCCACCCATTTCATCAAGATAAACAAGCCGAATTCTATCATAACTCGTTCCTGCCAAGAAAAAAAGTGCAGCGCCAATAAATCCATGAGAGATTATTTGTAAAATAGCTCCATTAAGTCCAGGATCCGTTATAGAACCAATACCTATAATTATAAAACCCATATGAGATACAGAAGAATAGGCTATTCTCTTTTTTAAATTACGTTGACCGGGAGATGTTGAAGCTGCATAAATTATTTGGATTGTACCGACTACCATCAACCAAGGAGAAAACAGAGAATGGGCGTGAGGTAATAATTCCATATTGATTCGAACCAACCCATATGCTCCCATTTTTAATAAGATTCCAGCGAGAAGCATACAGGTACTGTAATGTGCCTCGCCGTGGGTGTCAGGTAACCAAGTATGTAAAGGTATAATCGGTGATTTGACGGCAAAAGCAATAAGAAATCCAATATAAAAAAGTATTTCGAGTGTGACAGGATAGGATTGATTAGCTAATAGTTCTAAATTTAATGTTGGTTCGTGCGAACCATATAAACTTATACCTAAAACTCCTATTAATAAAAAAATAGAACTTCCTGCAGTGTATAAAATAAATTTTGTAGCTGAATACAGACGTTTCTTTCCACCCCACATGGCTAAAAGTAGATAAACAGGAATTAATTCTAATTCCCACATGATGAAAAAAAGTAAAAGATCCCGACAAGAAAATGATCCGATTTGACCGCTATACATTGCTAACATAAGGAAATGGAATAATCGGGAATCCCGAGTAACTGGAAAAGCCGCTAAAGTCGCTAAAGTAGTAATAAATCCCGTCAGTAAAATGGTCCCTATAGAAAGTCCATCTATTCCCAGTCTCCAGTAAAACTCAAAAAAATTTATCCATTTATAATCTTCGGACAGTTGAATAAATGGATCGTCCATTTGAAAATTATAACAAAAAGCGTAGGTCATTAGAAGAAGTTCTAAGATACAAATGCATATAGTATACCATTTATTGACTTTATTTCCCCTATGTGGGAGAAATAACATTAAAGAACCGGCAGATATTGGAAAAACAACAATTATTGTTAACCAAGGAAATTTATTCGTGGTAAAGACAAGATACACCAGGTCCAAAGAACGCGTACTCAAAAAAATATATAAATAAAAAAATATAATTTAACTTTTTTGAGTACGAGTACTTGTCAATAAAAAAAAAAAAAAGAAAATTTATTCCAATATTTATTCAAATGAGGTTTGAGGTTTTCGGTAAGGTATCAATAAGCTAGACCCATGCTTCGAGTTGTTTCATGCCATAAATAAACTCGAACGCTCAAAAAATCCGTTGGACAGGCAGATTCACATCTCTTACAACCAACACAGTCCTCGGTTCGTGGAGCGGAAGCTATTTGCTTAGCTTTACATCCATCCCAAGGTATCATTTCTAATACGTCTGTAGGGCATGCTCGGACACATTGAGTACATCCTATACAGGTATCATAAATTTTTACTGAATGTGACATAGGATCTATAGTTTTTTTAATGTCATAAATTTTCAATCTAGTAAACTTCTAAGGAACTGATATATTAAAATACTAGATGAAGCAATGATTTCCTTTAATAGAATTTTTGTAATAAATTCTGGCTCAATTTATTAAAAAAAGGGGCTAAAATACTTTGATTTCTTAGATTTTCACAAATATAATCTAGTAAGTCATAACCTATATATATATGCAAAGTTTCAACCTAAAATTTTTTTATTTATGCTACTTATTTAATAAGGTCGATTGGTTGATGCGAGTTGATTTTCTGTTACGATAAATTGACGAGACGATAGCTAATCCAATAGCTGCTTCAGCGGCTGCAATTGCTATAACAAAAATGCAGAAAATATCCCCTTTTAGTTGGGAATTATCAAAAAAATCAGAAAAAGTTACGAAATTAATATTAACTGCATTGAGTATAAGTTCAAGACACATAAGAGCCCTAACCATATTTCGACTCGTGATCAATCCATAAAGACCAATCAAAAATAAATAGGCACTCAAAACAAGTACATGTTCGAGTATCATTCAGCAACTCCTTATCAATTTTGATTCATTTCAATATGAATACTAAAAAAAATTAACCGGATTGAATCAATTAGAAAAAAAAAAGTACGAATAAAAACTATATTAGGGAAAAAAAATTTCACATATATATCAAATCTAAAAAGTGAGATTTTCAATATGAAATAGTATTAAATCAAATTTAATTGAATGAACGGAAAAAAAAGATCATAACATACACAAAGTTTTCTTTGGTCTTTACTAATTCGAACGTTTTTTATTGACGAGCCACAGAAATTGCACCTATCAAAGCAACTAAAAGAATAATTGAAATGAGTTCAAATGGAAGAAAAAAATCTGTTGATAAATGAATTCCTATTTGTTGACTATTACTTATTAAATCTTGCTCTAGAATCTGGTTTAATCTTGTAGTCCAAATAACCCCGTACCATGACGTATCGAGAATAGTAGAAATAAAAAAAAAAAGAAGAGTTGTACAAACCAATGAAGTAATCCCATCCCCAACGGTCCACAGATTGAAATCTGTGGAATATTCTGAATCATTCATGAACATCACAGCAAATATGATTAAAACATTAATTGCCCCCACGTAAATAAGGAGTTGTGCAGCAGCTACAAAATGGGAATTTGATAGAATATACAATAAAGATATACAAACAAGAACAAATCCTAAGGAAAAGGCTGAAAATATTGGGTTGGGAAGTAATACCACTCCCAGACCTCCTACTAGAAGACCGGCTCCCAGAAAAACTAAAAGAAAATCATGTATTGGTCCAGGCAAATCCATTATATTATTAAAAAAAGAAAAAAATCGAAATCCTTTTCATGACCTTATTAATTTAACCGGGGAATTTCTTTTTTATATGTTTCTAATAGAGTGAAAGTAGAATCTAATGGATATGAATTGCTGTAGATACAATTATTAGACAGTTTCCCTTTTTTATTCTAAAGTGTATTTTCAACCTATCTATTTAAAGAAAGGAATTACGAATAGATTATATTAAAAGAATGAGCCTTAAGACTTAATATTATTATATAAAAAAAATCTAAGTTTTTAATTAAATTCTTTAATATAATTCAACAATTTTGAATTCTTTTTTTAATAAAATTGATGGGTTTACCCCTTTTTTTTTTGAGGTGAATTCAAAATTGTTCGAATCGTGTAGTCGTCAATTACTGACATTGGTAAACGACCCAAAGCTATTTGATTATAATTCAATTCGTGACGATCATAAGTTGAAAATTCATATTCTTCAGTCATTGACAAACAATTTGTTGGACAATACTCAACACAATTACCACAAAATATACAAATTCCAAAATCAATACTGTAATTAAGCAATCGTTTTTTTCGAATATTTGTTTCCAATTTCCAATCAACAACAGGCAGATCTATAGGACATACTCGAACACATACTTCACAAGCAATGCATTTATCAAATTCGAAATGGATTCGACCGCGGAAACGTTCCGATGTTATTAATTTTTCATAAGGATATTGAATAGTTACAGGTAAACGATTTGTATGGGATAAGGTAATCATGAAACCTTGACCAATATACCTTGCAGCTCGTAGGGTTTGTTGACCATAATTCATGAACCCGGTTATCATAGGAAGCATATTGTAATTATATATGAATAATTTTCTCTTTGTTTCTTTCTCTTGTTTAAAACAAGTAATGAATATGTTGGATTCATTTTCAATTTAGAGTGAAAAGAGTTCGAAAGAAGTTGTTAATAATAGATTACCAAGGGAAATCGGTAAAAGAAATTTCCATCCAAGATTTAATAGTTGATCCATTCTTAGCCTAGGTAAAGTCCATCTTGTTGCGATAGAAATAAACAAGAACAAATAAGTTTTAGCTAATGTAATAAAGATACCAATTGTTGTTCCAAAAATTTGATCCCTTTCAAATAGCTCCATAATAGATATATACGGAATAGAACTATTCCAACCGCCTAAGTATAGAACTGTTACAAATAATGAGGAAATTAATAGATTTAGATAAGAAGCAACGTAAAATAAACCAAATTTGATACCTGAATATTCAGTTTGATAACCTGCTATTAATTCTTCTTCCGCTTCTGGTAAATCAAACGGTAACCTTTCACATTCTGCTAGGGAAGAAATTAGAAAAATGATAAAACCTATAGGTTGACGCCACAAATTCCATCCCCAAAAACCATATTTTGATTGTGCCTCAACTATATCAACTGTACTTAAACTGTTAGATAATCCTAGTCGGTGATAACATTACTATTCTCACCGCTATTACAAAACCGTACATGAGGTCTTCGCCTCATACGGCTCCTCGGGGGCCATAAATAAATCTAAGGACCAGATTGGTATTATTTAGATGGATATGATGTGTTCTAAAATAGATTATATATAAATATATTTGGGGTCCCGAATTATACCAATGGAATTCTGTCTGCTCAAATTCTAAGAACAAAAAAAAGCGCTTCGGAATTCATCTAATCCTTTACAAATTTGAATTTCTATTTGTTGAGTAATAACTTAATCCTTTAATAAACTACTCCTTGTAAAAAAAAAAAGAGGTTTTTCAGCCCATCGTGTTTTTCAATTACGAAAAAGAATTAGACATCCTATTAGTTTATTATTCATGCCAGAAATTCGATTTTCTTTTAGAAATATATGAAAAAAAAAAATATCCTTGTTTCGTTCCTATTCTTCTTTCTTTTTTCGAAATATAGTTGGTGGACTTAAAAAATAAAGAATTATTTCGTTTCTGATAGTCATTACATTTATCGGTGGATAGGAGCATACTCTGAATCGGAATCTTGGGGAGTACTGTCTGATCATTTCTACTAATTTCAAGCCCCAATTAATCTTCTTTTTTTTTTTTTCTTTTTTTATGCATAAATATCCTTTTCAATTTGGTTAATCTCTATTACAAATTCTTTATGTATTTTGGTGTTTCTAACCATCCACTCATTTTTACCTAATTGCCGCTCACTTTGTAATACATGTATGTTAATCTATCTAACTGATAGTAAAAAAGTAATATGATTAATATTTTTAACCCGCTTCAAGCCAGGATGACTAATCAACCAACCTTGGGGTAAAGTGATTCTTCCGTTTATGTTTATTTCCATTTAACCTTTGTACATAGGAAATGAGACTCAATTTTTATTTTTACTGCTAATTTCTGAGCAGTTTTTTTTCACTCATATATAACTATCAAATTCCTTATATTAAGATTAATCCGAAAGATCAAAATAAATATATATTCCGTTTTTTAACTTATTCGTTTAGAAGAAACGGAATAGTCAAAATAAACGTTTATGTTTCAACGAATCGCACGTAGAGATATTGATAAAACACATAGAGTTAATGGTATTTCATAACTAATCGATTGGGCAGCAGCTCGCAGACCACCTAAAAAAGAATATTTGTTATTTGATCCATATCCTGACATAAGAAGTCCAATCGGAGCAATACTTGATATGGCAATCCATAAAAAAATACCGATATTGAGATCCGCTAAAACAAGGTGATTGCTAAAGGGAATTACTGAATAACTTAGTAAAATAGAGATAACTGCTATAGATGGTCCAATACTAAATAAAGGAGTATTTCCTCTAGATGGACGAAGATCTTCTTTGAAAAGTAGTTTTGTCCCGTCGGCTAGAGCTTGAAGAATTCCCAACGGGCCGGCGTATTCAGGTCCAATACGTTGTTGTATCCCTGCGGATATTTCTCTTTCTAACCACACAATTACTAGTACACCTGTTATGATTCCCAATACAAGAGAAAATATAGGGACAAATATCCATATGAGTCCATAGACCTCTTTTAAAGATTCCAATCTAACAAAAGAATTGATAGTTTGGACTTTTGTTGCATAAATTATCATTTTAACGATCAACTTCTCCCATAATTATATCTATACTACCGAGTATCGTCATAATATCAGCCAATTTCATTCTTTTAACTAGTTCAGGAAGAATTTGCAAATTAATAAAACCTGGTGGTCGGATTTTCCATCTCCAAGGAAAACCACTTTGATCTCCTATGAGAAAAATTCCCAATTCCCCTTTTGGAGCTTCAACTCTTACATAAAGTTCTTGTTTTGATAATTCAAAAGTAGGAGAAGGTTTTTTACTAATGAATCGATATTCAAAATCATTCCATTCTGGATTCCTTTTTCTATCAAAGCCCCTGCTTTCTAAATTTTCATAGGGACCCCCCGGAAGTCCTTCCAGAGCCTGTTGAATAATTTTGATAGATTCTGTCATTTCGCTAAGTCGTACTAAATAACGAGCTAATGAATCTCCTTGGTTTTGCCACTGAATTTCCCATTCAAATTCATCGTAAGACTCATAACGATCAACTTTACGAAGATCCCATGGTATTCCGGATGCGCGTAGCATTGGTCCGGATAAACCCCAATTTATTGCTTCTTCCCCATCAATAATCCCAACTCCTTCAACCCGTTCTAAAAAAATAGGATTTCGTGTAATAAGTTTTTGATATTCAACAACCTCTGTTAAAAAATAATCACAAAAATCCAAGCATTTATCTATCCAACCATAAGGTAAATCAGCCGCTATTCCTCCAATACGAAAAAAATTATGCATCATTCTCATACCGGTGGCAGCTTCGAATAGATCATATACAAATTCTCGTTCTCTGAAAATATAGAAAAAGGGAGTCTGTGCACCAATATCTGCCATAAACGGGCCGAGCCATAACAGATGAGAAGCTATACGACTCAATTCCAGCATAATTACTCTGATATAGCTGGCCCTTTTAGGAACTTGAATATTTCCCAATTGTTCTGGTCCATTTACTGTTATTGCTTCTGTAAACATAGTAGCTAAATAATCCCATCGCGTTACATAAGGTAAATATTGTATAATTGCTCGATTTTCTGCAATTTTTTCCATCCCTCTGTGTAAATAACCCAATATGGGTTCACAGTCAACAACATCCTCACCGTCTAGAGTAACAATTAAGCGAAGAACACCATGCATGGATGGGTGGTGAGGTCCCATATTGACTATCATAAGATCTTTTCCTGGAACTGTTCTCTTCATAAGTTTTTCCTTGATTCGTTCTGGCATGAATTAGATTGCTGAAAAAGAAGTTTATCAAAAAATTTAAGATCTAAAAAATTAACTAATTCACAATTTTGGAATTTAACGAGTTTTTAATTCCCGAATATTCAACTGATTTATTAATTCTTTATAACGTACTCGATTTTTTTTTGACAAATAAGCCAGCAGTCGTTGACGTTTTCCCAGAATTTTTCGTAGACCCCTCTGAGATAAATAATCTTTTCTATGCAATTCCAAATGTGAAGTAAGTCTTCGTATCTTATTCGTGAAACTGAATACTTGAAATTCAACAGATCCCCTGCTTTCTTCTTTTTTTTCTTGAAATGAAATGAATGCATTTTTTATCATAAAACGAAATCCTTCCCTTTTTAATATGAATTGAAAGATATGAATTTTACTGATCAGTAATAATAATGGTAGTTTCTTTGTACAAGGATCTGAATTTAATTATCAACTTCTTAATTTTATAAAAAAAGTATAAATTTCGATCTAAAAAAGGAGGATTCTGTTAATTTATTTATGGATCTGCTCTGATTGGTATCTATGGCATTGATTAAATGAATCTCATGTATAAAGATTGAATTTAAAACAATCCCTCATATTTGTGCATAGAATTGTTTTCATATACCGTAACTTATACATTATATATAGCAAAAAAAGGAAAAAGGATTTTTCATGAATTAATTTGAAATTTGAAATCGCGTATACATGTGTATTCTTATCATACTGAAATGATTTCCGTTAGTAGTATTAAACCAATAGCGATTCATACAAGCTAAATCTTCTAATCTAAAATTGGGCCAAAGAAAGGATTTTAATTGAATTAGGTTTTTTTTATCCTTATCAAGATCTTTCTTTTTATGCAAAACTGTGGTCAAGTTTTGAATCTTCTTATCAAATCTTGAATTTTGATTTCTCGCATTTTTTTTTTTTAAGTTGAAACAAATTAGAATTCGAAATTCTCTACGTCGTTTAGGGGATAGAATATTTTCAGGGACAAAGAAATCATAATTATTTTTTTTATCAATATAGCTTTTTTTTTTGTATCTTTTACTTATTTTTTGTTTATTTTTATCAACCAATGAAATACTTATGGTTCTATATATAATAAGTTGTCGATCATTTTTTACAGACAAACGGACAGGGTCAATAAAAAAAAATCCCGTTTTTATTAATTCAAAATCGTTCCTAATCACGAAAATATCTAGGTTAATCTCTCCTTTTTTAATAGAAGATATCAGTATCTCGTTTGGATTTTGTAGTTTAACTAAGAGACAGGATACGTCTAGAGTAGTGAAAATTTTTTTATTAAAAATATTATTCACTCGCAATTGAAACTGCGAATATCTTGTGAGAAATAAATCAAGTTCCACTTCCGTATTGTTTTTGTATTGTTGTTTATTTTTACGTTTTTTTATCTTCGATTCTGCATAATTTTCTTTAATCTTTTTTTCTTGGTTTGATAGAGCTGATTCAAGATTTCTTTTTTTTTCTTTATCCGATTTTTTTTCATTAAAATTAAAAAGAAGTAATTTAATTGGTATGACCCACGGTTTCTTTTTATATGTACTAGAAAATAATAAAAATTCTGGAAAGAAAAAGAATTCAAAATTTGTTATACGATGATTTAGTATTTCTTCATTCATTCCCATCCAATCAAAAAAGAAACTTTTTTGATTGGTAAGACCCGTCTTAGTTATTTTATCAATTCTTTGAGAATTCTCAACTTTAGCCTGAATATATTTTTTTTTACTTTTGGTATCAACCCAGGGCTCAATATTGACTTTTTTTCTAAACAAAAAGTTGACAATTCTCCAATCCAAATATTTTCTATGCCGAATTTTCCTTATACCCCGAATAGTATATTTTTCTATAAAACAAGAGACTAAACAATTATCTAAAGCAATGCCTATAGACATGTCAAAAATTTTTTCTGTAGAATGAATCGATTTGTAGCAAAAAATATTATATATAGAATCCTTTTTGAAATTACGTTTTGGATTTAATAACCAGTGGGCCTCAAAAAATTTTTGTTTTTTGTAAGTATCAAATTTGTTTTTTTCATATGAATCCTTTTTGGTTAAACTTGGATTTAGAACTAGAGAGTCTTGGTTTATTTTCTGTTTACATTTTTGAGTTACTAATCTATCCCATGCAATTGGAGGTAAATTGTATTGAGAATTACTTCGTAACCAGCTTTTCCATTGATTTTTTTCGGAATTTAAAAAGGTTTTATCTTTCAATTCATAATGACAGATTCCTTGTTCTTGAAAAAAATCTTTTATTTTATTCTTAACAAAAAAGGATGTTATGCATATGTTATATTTAAGAGCAGCCTTTAATTTAGAAAAGTTACTAACTTGAATTTGTGATAATTTGTAAAATACATATGCTTGTGATAAAGAGCATAGGTCATAACTAAAAAAATTTTTTTTTGATTGTAAATTTTTTATAGTTGAAATAAAATAAATGGTATTTTTTTTTTTTTTTTCTCCATTTTCTTCATTTTTGTAACTAGATTTATCAAAAATTGTTTTTGTTGATTCAAAAAAAAGTTGTGTAGTAATTCTTGTAATATTAATGATACCTCGAAAAATAGGTATAGAGAGTTGTTCAATGCAAAAATTTCTAAAAAAAACGGATTTACGAATTAATCGAGTATTTTTTCTTTTGAATGTCTGCCAACTTTTTGTTGCTGACTCAATTATTTTAGAATCATAACGCGGTTTTTTACAACTATTAGTTGGGTTTTCTTTTTCTTTTGAAATTTCTTCTGTTTGATTTCGGATTTTTTTTATTGTATCAATTAATTTTTTTTTTTCGCTGAGTGAATAATTTGTACACTCACTGAATTTTTTTTGAACGGATAGTTCATGAATTATCTGATTATTCATTATGGAATCTTTTTTAATTTCATTTAATTCAGATTTTTCTATGAGGCCAAATAATGGAATTTGATTTTGTTTTGAAAGGTTTTTTTTTTTTTCTTTTATAAAAGGAACGTTTTTGATAATCCAGTTTTTTATTTCTTTTGCGACTTTTAGTAAAATTGTTGTTCTTTCTTTGAAAATACTTAAAACCATAAAAGACTTAGTTTTGGGTTTTTTGATTTTTTTTTTTAATTCTTTAAAAATAGGTTCAAAAAAATCAGGCTGTTTTTTGCCAGAACCAAACGGTAGGTCAGTTTCCATTCCCAAAATTGTTAAAAAACAAAAATAGTTTTTTTTTCCTTTGTCTTTTGTTTTTTTTAGTCGAGCCTTCTTAGATGATTTCAATTTAGATTTATGCCAAGGTTTCAGATGAAAAGGAAATACGATTTTTATCTGAATACCATCTGTTAACCAGTTTTTTGGAAATTCTGTTTCGGATAGTGGAACCCCATTATAAGTACATTTAAGATGTATTTCACGTTTCCAACCCTTTAAATCCTGAGACCACTCGGGAATTTGAAATAATAACAGACGGATGCTATTTTTTATTATTATCAATAAAGGTAATATAATATATTTTCTAAGAATAGATTGAGTTACTAAGAGAGAACTTCTTATTATTGGCCAAAATTCAACAAATTCTGCAATTGCTAGCTGTCTTTGTGCTTCGTCTTTTGCTGCTTCTTCTTGTCTTTCTTTACTTGCTCGCTGTCTGTTTTCTTCTTCTATTTTTTCTTTTTCTGTTTTTTTTTGAAAATTGTTTTCGTTTTTTTGAAACCCCCATATATCAATATCAAACGAAAAAAAAAAAAGTTTATCTATTCTATCACAAAAAAGAGGGGAATGTACTTTTGATTGAAAAAATTCCCAAATAACAGTTTTACGCCTTTGAGAACGCATGGATCCTTTAATAATCTCTCGATCAAAATCGGATTCATCTGAAAAATCGATCAAAGTTATGTCATCGGTTTCATCTGAATAATCGATCAAAGTTATTTCATCATTTTGATTATTTTTGAGATTAGTATAAATCTCGTTATGCGGCTCTGTATAAACCATTACATAGTATCCTTTTCTTGAAACAATTTCAGGCTCCCTCATTAGATAATTATAAGAGTCGCTGTCCAATTGTTCCAACTCACTTGTTAATTTGTATGACCATCGAGGAACTTTTTTCTTGATTTCATGTAAATTAATAAAATTTTTTATAAAAGTTTGATTCTGGTTATCAGTTCTAACGACATCAAATAAAAATTTGAAAATTTTTCTTTCTTCTTCTGAATGCATTTTTTCTTCGTGGAGTTCTGAAAAAAAAGAAAGTTTTTTCTTTATTGACAAAGATTTTCTATTAAATTTTTCTATTGTTTGCTCAAATTTGTGAGAATGAATCTTCAGAAGTATACCATGAATCTTGTTTATCCAGGCTCCTCCTATATTCTTTTTTATATAGGTTTCGGTTATGATTTTGAATGGAGGTAATTTTTTGATTCTTCCGCGAGAGATCCCATGCAAAAATGGATCATAAATTTTAGGTAAATATTCTTTTTTAGTTTCGTTATGACAAAATCGAGTCGTTTTTTCCAGTATATTTTCAACAGACCATTCCGTATCTAACGTTTTAATTCGATTTAAAAATTCGTTTTTTAAGTTTTCCTTTTTTTCTTCATTGATCAAATTCCAACAAGGAGAAACTTGATCAGAGTGTGCTTTTTCTTTTATAAATGAAGGTATTTTTTTTTTTATAATTTCAAAAAAAGTTGAAAGGTGGGGGGGATATGTAAAAGATATTCGTTCTTTTCCATCACTTAGGCATGTATAAAAAAAATATTGTGACATTTCGTTTCTTACAGTATTTTCAATTTGA